GGAACGGTTGTCTCGAACTGCTTCATAGCATTATCGATTAGAAATGCATTTTCTAGCATTTGACTCCGCACCACCAAAGTATTTAGTCGCCCCCTGGAAAGATAGCCCAGAAAGTTGATATAATCTTTGTATAAGTGGTTTATATGAATCCTTCCGGGTTGAGACCACACGTGAAAATGCCATTGCCATAAATTGACAAGGTAATATTTCCATTTATTCATCAGAAGAGGCATATCTTTTGAAGCCAGAACGGATTTTCCTTGATATCTAACATAATGCATGATAGGATGCTTGAACAGCCATAAGTTGTCCTGAAAATCATTAACAAAGACTTGGACAAGATCTTCTACTTTTCCATAAAAAGAAATTCGCTCAAAAAGGAGTCCTGAAGATGTTGATCGTAAATGAGAAGATTGGTTACGGAGAAAAAAGAAGATTGATTCATATTCATATACATGAGAATTATATAGGAACAAGAAAAATCTTGGATTGCTTGTTGAAAAAATGGAATTTGATTTCTTTGGAGTAATAAGACTATTCCAGTTAAAATACTCATGAAGAAAGAATCGCAATAAATGTAAAGAGGAGGCATCTTTTACCCAATAGCGAAAGGCTCGAACCAAGATTTCCGGGCGAATGGGGTAGGGTATTAGTACATCTAAGACATAGTGTAAATGTGAGAAATTGTTCTCGAAAAAAGGAAATATTGAATGAATTGATTGGAAATTATGAGATTTCGCCATTTCTTTTTCTTTCCCTTCTAAGAAAGCTACTAATCGTAGGGAAAATGGAATTTCCACAATGACTGAAAATCCCTCCGATATCATTTGCGAATAAAATTGATTGTTGTGTCCAATAAATTGATTTGGATTCGAATCCTTAGCATAAATACTCAAATGAATCCGTTGATACGTCCGACTAATTAAACGTTTCACACTGAGTGAACTAGATTTATTGTCATAACCCCCATTTTCCAACGGAATCGTCGATCTATTTAAACCGTGATCATGAGCAAGTGTATAAATATACTCTCGAAAAAGAAGTGGGTATAGGAAGTTGTGTTGCTGAGATCTATCTAGTTCTAAATGGATTTGATATTCTTTCATTTGAAATTAGATTGCAACAAAAGGTAAGGTATTTATTGGATTATCAAATGATACATTGGGTTATCAAATGATACATAGTGCGATACAGTCAAAACAAAGTATTGTAGTAAAGAAAAAAATGGATACCTTGGAAACGGGTAAACTCATTACCGGATTCTCGATTTTATCATTTTTGAATTGGTTTATGTTTGTTATAGTATAAATAGGTGGTTAGAAATCCTTTATTTTTGCAATCCAACCGCTCTTTTGATTTTGGAAAACAAAATATCTTTATCAATATACTGCTTCTTCTACACATTCATCTCCAACCCATAATAGGGACAAACTCATAGTTAGGACTCATTAAAAAAATAGCTAATCGACTCGCGGAAAACCCCTTCCCCGCATTAGGAACTAATATCTTTTTAACGTTTAATTAGATCGGGGAATTATTCAAATTCAATTCAGAAGAGAAGCTCGTTCCTTTTTATTTCCCGAGAATTGGAACCATAAGGCTCTATCCATTTATTCACTCGACCCAACTTTGAATTCCATTTTTTGTTCTGCGCCAACAACTCAAACCCTATTTTGAAGCCATTGAATCAGAATAGAATAAAGTATTCTCCAAATTTTCCATTGATACGACATGCTGGTTTTTCCATTCATTCCTTTCAGGATCAGTCGTGGTCTTACAAACTCTCCCGATGGTATGGACGAATCCTTTGTTTCATATAAATGTGTAAAAGATGCTAGCCGCACTTAAAAGCCGAGTACTCTACCGTTGAGTTAGCAACCCGAATAATTCGAATGGGTGGATACAATCGGAATAAAAAAGAAATAAAAGAAAAGAAATGAAATTGCACAACGGAATCAAAATATTAAATTAGCAAGAAATCGACTAACAAAATTTAGAATCGATTGGGAACATAAAAAAAAGACTTCTTGTATAACAGTGAATCCAGCGAACCCATTACTTTAATTTTGAATTTTGAATGAAGTAAAGAAAAAAACCAAACCTCTGTTACGGAGATAAATAGGTACGGAGATAAATGGATCTGTTTATCCTTATCCACGATCGAATTATAGTTGTTCGATACGCTGTTGTCAATATGACGGTGAATGTTGAATATTAATGTTAAGAAAAGAATCTAAAAAAATAAAATGGCGAAAACAAAAAGAATGAATTTATTAATTTAATTAAAATATTAAAATAAAAAAAATTATAAAATGAAATAAATAAATAATATAGAAAAGAAATAATTTAGAAATGCTTTTGAAAAAAAATCGAAAAGAAAAAGAAAGAACTTGCGTTAGATTTGCACTACATATTTACTATACATAAATACAAATAGATACATAGCTATAGCTGAAAGAATAAAAAAAAAAGAAATCTCGGGTTGACATTGATTCAATCAATCAATATAAGTAAAATAAACAAGTTGAATCCCTTGTTTTGTGATTTGTTAATAGATTTACAACGACAAACTATAAAAAGCCCGGTTTCGATTGCGAGTAATGTAAATTTTCGATTTCTCGACCCAATTAGTTCGTTGTATTCATTTGATCTTTTTTATATGCATCTTATATCAATAAAATTCTAGCAATAAAATTGATTTTTGTTCTTCTGCTTATTTTTTTTGTCCTTATACTTCCAGAACATTATACTTTATGGGAGCAATATTAAATAGGGATAAAAAATAGGTATGAATAGAACAAAAAAGGGGGGAGTAGTAAAGAAAAAGTTATACAAAACTATATAGGAGTCATCCACACCCTCTTTTTTTTATTCTATATCCTCGATGCAATTTCGTTTAATTAAGATGAAGTTCCTTAAAAATCCCAGCCTTCTTTGAAATATCATGAACCGTTCCTGTAGGTTGAGCGCCCTTGTCAAGGAAATCTAAAATAGCAGGAAGATTTAAATGGGTTTGATTATTTATCGGATCATAAAAACCCACTTTCCGAAGATCTCTTCCCTCTCTTCGGGATCGAGCATCGATTGCAACGATTCGATAAACAGCTCATTGGGATAGATGTAGATGAACAATACCCCCCCTAGAAACGTATAAGAAGTTTTCTCCTCGTACGGCTCGAGAAAAAATGATTAGAAATTGTGTGATTTAAGTCCTTCTTTTTCGAAAATTCGAAAAAAAAGCATTCGTACTCTCATAACTCAAGTTGGATAACTTTTAAATAGCCCAAAAGAAAATCTTTAGGGATTTCTTTTTTTGAGTGGTCTCTAACCCCTTTTTTGTTTGTCTCGTTTCGAATCGATTTTTTGATTCTTAATTCCCATTCTGATCTAATTGTTGAGACAATTGAAAACGGTATTTCCTTGTTCCAGGATCCTTTTTATCTTTGCCTTGAATCATTGGGTTTAGACATTACTTCGGTGATCTTTCGTTTTCAAAAATGGCGGCAACACACCCCTTTTTGCGATTTTTTTCTATCAAAGAATCATACGAACAATTGATTCCTGCATGATACACTTTTCATCGAAAGAGTTTTACCAATTCCAACAAATTGTCGTTTTGGATTTCAAAATTGTTCGAATCAGATTCTTTCAATTTATATATCGAAAATATACTTACGAAGTTTGTTACAACTTATTGATTGGTATTAACCCTAGATCCTTGCCCCTGCGAAATGAACAAATACTTTCTACTCAAGCTCCATCATGTCCTATTTACACTACACCCCAACAAAAAACGAGAATTCTAGTAGAACAGAACAAAGTATGTCGAGCCAAGAGCCCATTCATTTCTAGATAATCTACAATCTAAAATGGCGGATGAAAAAAAAATCCACAGCGGATCGTGTCCTTCAAGTCGCACGTTGCTTTCTACCACATCGTTTCAAACGAAGTTTTACCATAACATTTTTTCGAGTTTTGAACCGGTATGTAATTGATTCAATTATGGAATCATGAATAGTCATTGCTTCGGTCAATACCCAGTCCTTTTTCCTTCGATATGAAAGGAATAGTTAGTTAATTTATGAGGAAGAAGCCTCAGTAAGAATTGAATTTCACCCTCTATTTTAATTTTATTGTTTTCATTTTATTGCATGAATGCAATATTTCTTTTTATTTCTAAATAAAACAAAAAAGAACACGAATAAAAATAAAAAGAAAATAAAGTAAAAAGTAAATATAGAGGATGAAGATATATGAATGGACCCTGTCTCAATTATTAATTATGATTAAATACATTTCCAATTATTAATTAGAGCCAAACATCAAATACCTCCAGCTCAAAGAAAATTAATCCATATGAAACTCGATTGATTATGAGATCTTACATCGCTCACGAACTCGTATGGACCCCACTCCCAATTCATTCTGGGGGATGATTAATCATAAATAAAAATAGGATCCTATTTGATACGGGATGCTAGACTCTTTTGTATAGATAAAAAGCCAAAAGGGTCCAGATTACGTCATTCTTTACTATAATTGTTCTTTTACCCTAAACTGGTCTTAGAAACTTAATTCCATTGATTGAATTCAAACAGTACACGAATACCCTCTTGTTTAGATTTCAAGAAATGAAATCAAAAATTGGGGAGGTTTTCGCATTTCGATTTAGAATGTATCCTTGCAAATTCACGGAGGTCGGGTATGTAGGGATTTTTTAAGCCACTCACTTACATATCAAAGTGAAAGGGAGGGGGAGGGCCCATCCGACTTTTTTTGAATTCAAACTCTTGTGATCTATGTTGCCATCTTACTTGGATCACAAATGGATTCCATTTTATTTTCGTATTATTTGAACTCGATTCAATTTATGAAAAAACATCTTATTCAGAGAAGAGTTTTGAAAATTCGAAACAAGAAGTCCATTTTATCAAAAATTAGACTCTTAAAAAAATTATACTCTGAAAGAGAGGTTGCTCAAAAAAGTAATTTGGAGTCTG